GTCCTTGTAGCTTACACACAAAGCATGACACTGAAGATGTCAAGACGCTGCTCACGCACCCGAGGACAAAAGACTTAGTCCTAACCTTACCGTTGGTTATCACCAGACCTATACATGCAAGTATCCGCGCCCCAGTGTAAATGCCCTTGTCCTCTTAATAAGACAAAAGGAGCAGGCATCAGGCACGCTCTTGCAGCCTAAAACGCCTTGCTCAGCCACACCCCCACGGGTCCTCAGCAGTAACTAACATTAAGCAATAAGTGAAAACTTGACTTAATCATGGTGTCCCCAGGGTTGGTAAATCTTGTGCCAGCCACCGCGGTTATACAAGAAACCCAAATCAACTGTTACACGGCGTAAAGAGTGGCATTAATATTATCTATCAACTAGGGTCAAATCACGACTGAGCTGTCATAAGCTAAAGACGTACCAAAGCTCAATATCAACATAACCCTAGCACCCAAGACCTACCAAACCCACGAAAGCCAGGGGACAAACTGGGATTAGATACCCCACTATGCCTGGCCCTAAATCTTGATGCTTCCCCCACTAAAACATCCGCCTGGGAACTACGAGCACAAACGCTTAAAACCCTAAGGACTTGGCGGTGTCCCAAACCCCCCTAGAGGAGCCTGTTCTGTAATCGATAACCCACGCTACACCCAACCTCTCCTTGCCCAAGCAGCCTATATACCGCCGTCGTCAGCCCACCTTCCATGAGAGCCCAATAGTGAGCATAACAATCTTATCCATTAATAAGACAGGTCAAGGTATAGCCTATGGAGAGGAAGAAATGGGCTACATTTTCTACTCTAGAACATAACCACGAAAGGAGATCTGAAATGATCTCCGGAAGGAGGATTTAGCAGTAAAACACGACAATCAAGCCTGTTTTAAGCTGGCTCTGGGATACGTACATACCGCCCGTCACCCTCCTCACAAGCTACAACCTGCCATAACCTAATATATTAACCTGCTGAAGATGAGGTAAGTCGTAACAAGGTAAGTGTACCGGAAGGTGCACTTAGCATATCCAAAACGTAGCTAAACATAAAGCATTCAGCTTACACCTGAAAGATACCTGCTCACATCCAGGTCGTTTTGATAACCTACTCTAGCCCGACACAATTTTCCTACTACCACTATAAAAATAAACCTTTCTCCCCTACTAAATCATTTTCATTCTTAGTATAGGCGATAGAACAGAACTCGTTGGCGCTATAGAAATCTGTACCGCAAGGGAAAGATGAAATAATAATGAAAACCCAAGTCTAAAACAGCAAAGATTTACCCTTGTACCTTTTGCATCATGGTCCAGCAAGAAACCAACCAAGCAAAGCGAACTTAAGCTTGCCACCCCGAAACCTGAGCGAGCTACTTACAAGCAGCTAATTTTTGAGCGAACCCGTCTCTGTTGCAAAAGAGTGGGATGACTTGTTAGTAGCGGTGAAAAGCCAAACGAGCCAGGTGATAGCTGGTTGCTTGTGAAATGAATCTAAGTTCACCCCTGATTACTTCCCATAAGTGCACAACCCCAATCTTTCATATAAATACTCAGGAGTAATTTAAAGGAGGTACAGCTCCTTTAAAAAAGGATACAACCTCTCCCAGCGGATAACCAATTAATCCCACTTAACTGTTGGCCTTCAAGCAGCCACCACCAAAGAGTGCGTCAAAGCTCCACTCAAAAAATATATAATCAACGTGAATCCCTCATCACTAACAAGCCAACCTATAAACATAGGAGAATTAATGCTGAAATAAGTAACTTGGATCACTCCTCTCAAGCGCAAACTTACATTCCAACATTATTACCCAAAACACCATGATATCAACACCCTCTCACAAGATTTTATATCCTAAACTCTTGTTAAACCCACTCAGGAGCGCTCAATTAGAAAGACCTAAACTTGTAGAAGGAACTAGGCAAACCTAAGGCCCGACTGTTTACCAAAAACATAGCCTTCAGCATACCAAGTATTGAAGGTGACGCCTGCCCAGTGACTATATGTTCAACGGCCGCGGTATCCTAACCGTGCAAAGGTAGCGCAATCAATTGTCCCATAAATCGAGACTTGTATGAACGGCTAAACGAGGTCTTAACTGTCTCCTACAAAAGGCCAGTGAAATTGATCTCCCTGTGCAAAAGCAGGGATAAAAACATTAGACGAGAAGACCCTGTGGAACTTAAAAATCAAAGGCCACCACACATCTACCCTAAACCTACCAGGCTCTCCAGTTATACACCCATTGGCCTTCATTTTTTGGCTGGGGCGGCCCTGGAGAAAAACAAAACCTCCAGAAATAAGACTTACATCTTAACCTAGAGCAACCCCTCAACGTACTAACAGTTACCAGACCCAGTACAACTGATTAATGAACCAAGCTACCCCAGGGATAACAGCGCAATCTCCTTCAAGAGCCCATATCGACAAGGAGGTTTACGACCTCGATGTTGGATCAGGACACCCTAATGGTGCAGCCGCTATTAAGGGTTCGTTTGTTCAACGATTAATAGTCCTACGTGATCTGAGTTCAGACCGGAGCAATCCAGGTCGGTTTCTATCTATGACAGATTTTTCCTAGTACGAAAGGACCGGAAAAATAAGGCCTATACTACCAGCATGCCTTCCCCTCAAACAATGAATCCAACTCAATTGTTAAGAGGACTAAACATAACCATCCTAAAAAAGGACAGCTAGAGTGGCAGAGCCCGGCAAATGCAGAAGGCTTAAGCCCTTCCCCCAGAGGTTCAAATCCTCTCCCTAGCTCATGAACCTTGTCCCTACTTTCATCCTCATAGCCCTATCCTACATCGCCCCCATTCTCATCGCAGTGGCCTTCCTAACATTAGTTGAACGTAAAATCTTAAGCTATATACAATCCCGAAAGGGTCCCAACATCGTAGGACCTTACGGCCTACTCCAGCCCTTAGCAGACGGAGTAAAACTCTTCATTAAGGAACCCATCCGCCCATCCACCTCATCACACCTCCTATTCCTACTCACCCCTACTCTTGCCCTTCTCCTAGCATTAACTATCTGAATCCCCCTCCCACTTCCATTCCCCCTAACTGACCTTAATTTAGGCTTACTCTTTCTCCTTGCTATATCCAGCCTTGCAGTTTACTCCATTCTATGGTCAGGCTGAGCCTCAAATTCTAAATATGCTCTAATTGGGGCTCTACGAGCAGTAGCCCAAACCATCTCATATGAAGTCACACTAGCCATTATTCTCCTCTCTATTATTCTTCTTACCGGCAACTACACCCTAAGCACACTCACTACCACTCAAGAACCCCTATACCTCATCTTTTCCTCCTGACCCCTAGCCATAATATGATACATCTCTACACTAGCCGAAACTAACCGTGCCCCATTTGACTTAACAGAAGGAGAATCCGAGTTAGTATCTGGCTTCAACGTAGAATATGCCGCAGGACCATTCGCACTATTCTTCCTAGCTGAATATGCCAACATCATAATAATAAATGCTCTATCCACCATTCTCTTCTTAAATCCAAGTTCACTTACCACATCACCAGAACTATTCCCCACTATCTTAGCTACCAAAACTCTTATCCTCTCCGCCTCATTCTTATGAGTGCGCGCTTCATACCCCCGATTCCGCTACGACCAACTCATGCACCTCCTATGAAAAAACTTTCTCCCCTTAACCCTAGCCATATCTTTATGACATATAAGCATACCAATTTCTTACGCTGGCCTACCTCCCCTTCTAAGAACCAATAAAGGAAATGTGCCTGAACATAAAGGATCACTATGATAAAGTGAGCATAGAGGTATACCAACCCTCTCATTTCCTAAAATAACCAACCACTTTAGAAAAGCAGGAGTCGAACCTACACAAGAGAGATCAAAACTCTCCATACTCCCCTTATATTATTTCCTAGTAGGGTCAGCTAATAAAGCTATCGGGCCCATACCCCGAAAATGATGGTTTAACCCCTTCCTCTACTAATGAATCCCCACGCAAAATTAATCACTTCCACTAGCATCATTCTAGGAACAACCATTACTATCTCAAGCAACCATTGAGCGATAATCTGAACCGGATTAGAAATCAATACCCTAGCCATCATCCCTATAATTTCAAAATCCCACCACCCCCGAGCCATCGAAGCCACAATCAAATATTTTCTTACCCAAGCAACTGCTTCCGCCCTAATCCTATTTTCAAGCACCATCAATGCCTGATCTTCAGGACAATGAGACATTACTCAGCTAACCAACACCTCATCTTCTCTTCTGCTAACAATAGCAATTGCCATAAAATTAGGCCTAGTGCCTTTCCACTTCTGATTTCCAGAAGTCCTTCAAGGTTCTTCACTAATCACAGCCCTCCTCCTATCAACAATAATAAAATTTCCCCCCCTCACTATCCTCTTATTAACAACCAATTCCCTCAACCCACACCTCCTAACAGCAATAGCCATTACTTCAGCAGCCCTTGGCGGCTGGATAGGCCTTAACCAAACGCAAACTCGAAAAATTCTTGCTTTCTCCTCTATTTCTCACCTAGGTTGAATAGCCCTAATTATCATTTACTCCCCAAAACTCACTCTACTAACCTTCCTACTCTACACCCTTATAACCACTACTGTATTTATATCACTCAACTCATCCAACACCACCAAACTAGCAACAATAATAACCTCATGAACAAAAAACCCGCCCCTTTATGCAACTCTTATACTCACCCTCCTCTCCCTAGCAGGCCTCCCCCCTCTAACTGGCTTTCTACCAAAATGACTTATCATTCAAGAACTTACCAAACAAGAAATAACCCCAACAGCTATCACTATCACCCTGCTATCCTTACTAAGCCTATTCTTTTACCTCCGCCTCACATACTACTCAACAATTACCCTACCCCCAAACCCCACAAACCACATAAAACATTGATACCTAGACAAAACATCACCCACCCCCCTTGCCATCCTAACCTCTCTATCTATCCTCCTTCTCCCCCTCTCCCCTATTATTCTAGCCACCACCTAGAAACTTAGGATAACCAAACCGAAGGCCTTCAAAGCCTTAAACAAGAGTTAAACCCTCTTAGTTTCTGCTAAGGTCCGCAGGATATTACCCTGCATCACTTAAATGCAACTTAAGTACTTTTATTAAGCTAGAACCTTATTACCTAAACGGGTGGGCTTTGATCCCACAAACTCCTAGTTAACAGCTAGATGCCCAAACCTACAGGCTTCCGTCTAACAAGTTCTGGTGTACTCTTAATACACATCAATGAGCTTGCAACCCAACATGAATTTCACTACAGAACTGATAAGAAGGGGAATTTAACCCCTGTAAAAAGGACTACAGCCTAACGCCTTAACATTCGGCCATCTTACCTATGACTTTCACTAATCGATGACTATTCTCAACCAACCATAAGGACATCGGTACCCTTTACCTTATTTTCGGTGCGTGAGCAGGCATAATTGGCACAGCCCTAAGCCTCCTCATCCGAGCAGAACTCGGCCAGCCAGGCACCTTACTTGGAGATGACCAAATCTACAATGTAATTGTCACCGCACACGCATTTGTAATAATTTTCTTCATAGTTATACCAATTATAATCGGAGGATTCGGTAACTGACTCGTCCCCCTCATAATTGGAGCCCCTGACATAGCATTCCCACGTATAAACAACATAAGCTTCTGACTACTTCCCCCTTCATTCCTTCTCCTCCTCGCCTCCTCCACCGTAGAAGCCGGAGCAGGAACAGGATGAACCGTTTACCCACCTCTTGCTGGCAACTTAGCCCACGCAGGAGCTTCAGTCGACCTAGCCATCTTCTCTCTCCACTTAGCAGGTGTCTCCTCAATTCTAGGAGCAATTAACTTCATTACAACTGCCATCAACATAAAACCTCCAGCCATTTCACAATACCAAACCCCCCTATTCGTTTGATCTGTTCTCATCACCGCCGTATTGCTTTTACTCTCTCTCCCTGTACTCGCCGCAGGCATCACCATACTCCTCACCGACCGTAACCTAAACACTACATTTTTCGATCCTGCTGGCGGAGGTGACCCTATCCTATATCAACACCTCTTCTGATTTTTTGGCCACCCAGAAGTCTACATTCTGATTCTTCCAGGATTTGGTATCATCTCCCATGTAGTCACCTATTATACTGGCAAAAAAGAGCCATTTGGCTATATAGGAATAGTATGAGCCATACTATCCATCGGCTTCCTAGGTTTTATCGTCTGAGCACATCACATATTTACAGTTGGCATAGACGTAGACACCCGAGCCTACTTTACATCCGCTACAATAATCATCGCCATTCCAACAGGAATCAAAGTCTTTAGCTGATTAGCCACCCTACATGGAGGCACCATCAAATGAGATCCCCCAATACTATGAGCACTAGGATTTATCTTCCTCTTCACCGTAGGGGGCCTAACTGGAATTGTCCTAGCTAACTCTTCACTAGACATTGCTCTCCACGACACTTATTACGTCGTTGCTCACTTCCATTATGTACTATCAATAGGAGCTGTATTCGCCATCTTAGCTGGATTTACCCACTGATTCCCCCTCTTCACAGGCTACACCCTCCACAACACATGAGCAAAAACCCAATTTGGAGTAATATTCACGGGTGTTAACCTAACATTCTTTCCCCAACATTTCCTCGGCCTAGCCGGCATACCACGCCGATACTCTGATTACCCTGACGCCTACACCCTATGAAATACCTTATCCTCAATTGGCTCACTAATTTCACTAATCGCTGTAATTATATTACTCTTCATTATCTGAGAAGCCTTCGCATCTAAACGAAAAGTCCTCCAACCCGAACTAACCCACACCAATATCGAATGAATTCACGGCTGCCCCCCTCCTTATCATACATTTGAAGAGCCAGCCTTTGTCCAAATCCAAAACCAAGAAAGGAAGGAATCGAACCCCCATAAATTGGTTTCAAGCCAATCGCATCAAACCACTTATGCTTCTTTCTCATGGCGCATTAGTAAAAACATTACATGGCCTTGTCAAGGCCAAATCACAGGTGAAATCCCCGTATGCTCCATATGGCCAACCACTCCCAATTTGGTTTCCAAGACGCCTCATCACCCATTATAGAAGAACTTGTAGAATTCCACGACCACGCCCTAATAGTAGCCTTAGCTATCTGCAGCTTAGTTCTCTACCTCCTTATACTCATACTTATAGAAAATCTTTCGTCCAACACCGTAGACGCTCAAGAAGTTGAATTAATCTGAACTATCCTCCCCGCCATCGTCCTAATTCTACTTGCCCTCCCCTCTCTTCAAATTTTATATATAATAGATGAAATTGATGAACCAGACTTAACTCTAAAAGCTATCGGCCATCAATGATACTGAACTTATGAGTACACAGACTTCAAAGACCTATCATTCGACTCCTACATAATTCCCACAACAGAACTTCCATCAGGCCACTTCCGCCTCCTAGAAGTAGACCATCGAGTTGTCATTCCAATAGAATCTCCCATCCGCATTATCGTCACCGCTGACGACGTCCTACACTCCTGAGCCATTCCATCCCTGGGAGTAAAAACTGATGCCATTCCGGGCCGACTAAACCAAACATCATTCATCACAACTCGCCCAGGAATTTTCTATGGCCAATGCTCTGAAATCTGCGGTGCTAACCACAGCTACATACCCATCGTAGTTGAATCCACACCTCTAACCCATTTCGAAACCTGATCTTCCCTCCTATCATCCTAATCATTAAGAAGCTATGCACCAGCACTAGCCTTTTAAGCTAGAGAAAGAGGACCCACCCCCTCCTTAATGATATGCCCCAACTTAACCCAAACCCATGATTCTGAATCATAATCCTATCATGACTCACTTTCTCCATACTCATCCAACCTAAACTCCTAATATTCACTCTAACCAACCAACCAACCAATAAAACCACACCAACCACCAAAACCTCTCCTTGAACTTGACCATGAACTTAAGCTTCTTTGACCAATTCACCAGCCCTTGTCTCCTAGGTATTCCCCTAATCCTGCTATCCATGCTATTCCCGGCCCTCCTCTTCCCCTCGCCCGGCAACCGATGAATTACAAACCGCCTATCAACACTACAATCATGAAGCATTCACCTAATTACTAAACAATTAATATCTTCCATAAACAAAAAGGGCCACAAATGAGCCCTAATCTTAACCTCCCTAATAATCCTCTTACTCTCAATTAACCTCCTAGGCCTTCTCCCTTATACATTTACACCAACAACACAACTATCCATAAACATAGCACTAGCATTCCCACTCTGATTAGCAACCCTCCTTACAGGATTACGAAACCAACCTTCTGCCTCTCTAGGCCATCTCCTGCCAGAAGGCACACCTACTCTCCTAATCCCAGCATTGATCTTAATCGAAACAACCAGCTTATTTATCCGTCCCTTAGCCTTAGGGGTTCGTTTAACAGCTAACCTCACAGCCGGCCATCTACTTATCCAACTCATCTCTACCGCCACATCAGTCCTTCTTCCCATCATACCAACAATTTCAATCCTCACAGCTCTAATCCTCTTCCTCCTAACCATTTTAGAAGTAGCAGTAGCCATGATCCAAGCTTACGTCTTCGTCCTCCTACTGAGCTTATACTTACAAGAAAATATTTAATGGCCCACCAAGCACATTCCTTCCATATAGTCGACCCAAGCCCATGACCCTTATTCGGCGCTATTGCCGCCCTATTAACAACATCAGGCTTAATTATATGATTCCACTACAACTCACATCACCTACTAATATTAGGACTACTCGCCATAGCATTAGTAATACTTCAATGATGACGAGACGTAATCCGAGAAGGAACATTCCAAGGCCACCACACACCCACAGTCCAAAAAGGCCTCCGATATGGAATAATCCTATTCATCACATCAGAAGCATTCTTCTTCCTAGGCTTCTTCTGAGCATTCTTCCACTCCAGCCTCGCACCCACCCCAGAACTTGGGGGCCAATGACCCCCCACAGGGATTAAACCATTAAACCCCATAGAAGTCCCACTCCTCAACACAGCCGTCCTTCTAGCCTCTGGCATCACCGTCACCTGAGCCCATCACAGCATCACAGAAAGCAACCGAAAACAGGCCATCCACGCCCTAACAATAACGATCCTCCTAGGATTTTACTTTACTGCCCTCCAAACAATAGAATACCACGAAGCACCATTCTCCATCGCTGATAGTGTATACGGCGCAACCTTCTTTGTCGCTACAGGATTCCACGGCCTACACGTCATCATTGGATCCTCCTTCCTCTTAATCTGCCTCCTACGCCTAATTAAGTTCCACTTCACATCTAACCACCACTTTGGGTTTGAAGCGGCAGCCTGATACTGACATTTTGTCGACGTTATCTGATTATTCCTCTATATAACTATTTACTGATGAGGGTCATGCTCTTCTAGTATACTAATTACAATTGACTTCCAATCTCTAAAATCTGGTATCAACCCAGAGAAGAGCAATTAACATAATTACATTCATACTCCCCCTTTCCATAACCCTAAGCCTTATCCTAATTACTTTAAACTTCTGACTAGCCCAAACAAACCCAGACTCAGAAAAACTCTCTCCATATGAATGCGGTTTCGACCCCCTTGGATCTGCTCGACTTCCATTCTCCATCCGATTCTTCCTAGTAGCAATTCTCTTCTTATTATTCGATCTAGAAATTGCCCTCCTACTCCCCCTTCCATGAGCCACTCAACTCCACCACCCCACCACTACAATAACCTGAATAACCATTATTATCTTATTACTTACTCTAGGCTTCATTTACGAATGAACACAAGGGGGCCTAGAATGAGCAGAATAACCAGAGGATTAGTTTAAACAAAACAGTTGATTTCGACTCAACAAACCATAGATCAACCTATGATCCCCTTTATGCCTTTCATACATTTAAGCTTTTACTCAGCATTCACCTTAAGCTGCCTAGGATTAGCCTTTCACCGCGCTCACCTAATCTCAGCTCTCCTATGCCTAGAAAGCATAATACTATCCCTATATATTGCTCTCTCCACATGACCTGTGGAAAACCAAATAACATCCTCTTCCCTAATCCCCTTATTAATACTAGCCTTCTCAGCCTGTGAAGCTGGCACTGGCCTAGCAATACTAGTAGCCTCTACCCGAACCCACGGTTCCGACTACCTCCATAACCTAAACCTTCTACAATGCTAAAAATTATATTACCAACAATTATACTCCTTCCCACAGCCCTCCTATCACCTCCCAAATTTCTATGATCTAACACCACTATACACAGCCTCTTAATCGCCCTAGTCAGCTTCCAATGATTAACCCCATCCTATCTGCCCTACAAATCCCTAACACCATGAACAGGCATTGACCAAATCTCCTCTCCCTTAATAGTCCTATCATGCTGATTACTTCCCCTTATAATCCTAGCTAGCCAAAACCACCTACGACACGAACCCACGTCACGCAAACGACTATTTATCTCCACCATTATCACAGTCCAACCCTTCCTTATCCTAGCCTTTTCAGCCACAGAATTCACTTTATTTTACATCGCATTCGAAGCAACACTAATCCCTACCCTAATTCTCATTACTCGATGAGGTAATCAACCCGAACGACTAAGTGCTGGCATCTACCTCCTCCTTTATACCCTTATCAGCTCCCTCCCCCTTCTAGTAGCCATTCTTTACATACATGCACAAACTGGCAGCCTCCTCCTACCACTACTAAAACTTACACCACTACTCACAATCAACTTCTGACCCACCCTTATATTAAGTCTAGCCCTCCTTCTAGCATTTATAGTAAAAGCACCCCTATACGGTCTTCACCTATGACTACCTAAAGCTCACGTAGAAGCCCCAATTGCTGGTTCAATACTCCTTGCAGCTCTCCTACTTAAACTAGGGGGCTATGGAATCATACGTACTACCCTCCTATTAAACTATCCAAATCCCCTCCAATACCCATTTCTAACTCTAGCCCTCTGAGGAGCACTAATAACTAGCTCCATCTGCCTCCGCCAAACCGACCTAAAATCCCTCATCGCATACTCATCTGTAAGCCATATAGGACTAGTAATTGCTGCCACCATAATCCAAACCCACTGATCCTTCTCAGGCGCAATAATCCTAATAATCTCACATGGACTTACCTCATCCATACTATTCTGCTTAGCCAACACAAACTACGAACGAACACACAGCCGCATCCTTCTTCTCACCCGAGGCCTCCAACCCCTCCTCCCCCTCATAGCCACATGATGACTCCTAGCAAACCTCACAAACATAGCCCTACCCCCCACTACCAACCTTATAGCAGAAATAACTATCATAATTTCCCTATTCAATTGATCACCACTTACCATCATCTTAACCGGTATCGCAACCCTCCTAACCGCCTCCTACACCTTATTCATACTCCTCATAACTCAACGAGGCCCACTCCCCAACCACATCACCCTCATCCAAAACTCCACCACCCACGAACACATCCTAATAACCTTCCACATTATCCCCCTTCTCCTTCTCATCCTAAAACCTGAATTAATCGCAAGAACCCCCAGGCAAGTATAGTTTCAAACCAAACATTAGACTGTGACTCTAAAAATAGAAGTTAAACCCTTCTTACCTGCCGAGGGGAGGTACTACCAATAAGAACTGCTAACTCTTACATCTGGGCCTGAAATCCCAGTCCCCTTACTTTTAAAGGATAACAGTAATCCATTGGTCTTAGGAACCACTCATCTTGGTGCAAATCCAAGTAAAAGTAGTGGAAATCTCACTCCTCCTCACCACCTCCACCCTCCTCACACTCACAATTATCCTTATCCCAATCCTACTTCCCCTAACATATACGTTCCAAAACTCCCCACACACTATTACACACTCCGTCAAAACCGCTTTCCTAATAAGCCTAATTCCTTCAACCACATTCATATATTCAGGAGTAGAAAACATTATCTCCAACTGAGAATGAAAATTCATCATAAACTTCAAAATTCCTCTCAGCTTTAAAATAGACCAATACTCCCTAACCTTTCTACCCATCGCACTATTCGTAACATGATCCATCCTACAATTTGCCTCATGATACATAGCTTCAGAGCCCCACATTACAAAATTTTTTTCCTACCTCCTAATCTTTCTAATCATAATACTTCTATTAACCACCGCCAATAACATATTTCTTCTATTCATCGGCTGGGAAGGAGTAGGAATCATATCCTTCCTCCTAATCGGCTGATGATACGCACGCACAGAAGCCAACACAGCCGCCCTCCAAGCCGTATTATATAACCGTATTGGAGATATTGGCCTAATTCTTAGCATAGCATGACTTGCATCAACCCTGAATACTTGAGAAATCCAACAAACATCATTCCCCTCCCAAACCCCCACACTCCCCCTGCTAGGCCTCATCCTAGCTGCCACAGGCAAATCCGCTCAATTTGGCCTTCATCCATGACTCCCAGCCGCAATAGAAGGTCCAACTCCAGTTTCAGCCCTACTGCACTCCAGCACTATAGTTGTAGCAGGTATCTTCCTTCTAATCCGTACACATCCAATCCTTACCAACAACCAAACCGCATTAACTCTATGTCTCTGTTTAGGTGCTCTATCTACCCTATTCGCCGCCATCTGCGCCCTTACACAAAACGACATCAAAAAAATCATTGCCTTCTCTACATCCAGCCAATTAGGCCTAATAATAGTTACAATCGGACTCAACCTGCCTCAACTAGCCTTCCTTCACATTTCAACTCATGCTTTCTTCAAAGCCATATTATTTCTATGCTCTGGTTCCATTATTCACAATCTTAATGGAGAACAAGACATCCGCAAAATAGGAGGATTACAAAAAACCCTCCCAACCACTACCTCCTGCCTAACCATCGGTAACCTAGCCCTGATAGGAACCCCCTTCCTTGCAGGTTTCTACTCAAAAGACCTCATCATTGAAAACCTTAACACTTCTTATCTAAATGCTTGAGCCCTACTTTTAACCCTCCTAGCTACATCATTCACCGCAACTTACAGCCTCCGCCTCACCCTACTCGTCCAAACAAACTACACCCGTTCACCCTCTATCACCCCCACAAATGAAAATAATCCAATAATCCTTAACCCAATCACCCGCCTAGCATTAGGCAGCATTACTGCCGGTCTACTCATCTCATCATTCATTTTACCAGCAAAAACACCACCAATAACCATACCCCTCCTCACCAAAATCACTGCCATTTTAGTTACCATCATGGGCATTATCCTAGCTGTAGAACTCTCAAACTTAACCCACATACTCAAAACCCCTAAACAAACTCCCTTCCTTAACTTTTCATCTTCCCTCGGATACTTTAACCCCCTAACACATCGCATCACCTCCACAAATCTCCTTAATCCAGGCCAAAAAATCGCCACCCAACTAATCGACCTCTCCTGATATAAAAAAATCGGCCCAGAAGGTATCGCAAACCTCCAACGCACATCCTCAGAAACCTCCACATCCTTCCACAAAGGCCTCATCAAAGCCTACCTAGGAACATTCACCCTTTCAATCCTTATTATTCTAATAACCCTCACACCTTAATGGCCCCAAACATTCGCAAATCGCACCCAATCCTAAAAATTATCAACAACTCACTAATTGACCTCCCCACACCATCCAACATCTCAGCATGATGAAATTTCGGGTCTCTTCTCGGAATCTGTCTAATCACACAAATCATCACAGGCCTCCTCCTAGCCACCCACTACACCGCAGACACTACCCTAGCCTTCTCATCAGTTGCCCATACATGCCGAAACGTCCAATACGGATGACTAATCCGAAACCTACACGCAAACGGAGCCTCATTCTTCTTCATCTGCATTTACCTCCACATCGGACGAGGATTTTACTACGGATCTTATTTATACAAAGAAACCTGAAACACTGGTGTCATCCTCCTCCTCACCTTAATAGCAACAGCATTCGTAGGATACGTCCTGCCATGAGGACAAATATCATTTTGAGGGGCTACAGTAATCACAAACCTCTTCTCAGCATTCCCATATATTGGCCAAACCATTGTTGAATGGGCCTGAGGGGGATTTTCAGTAGACAACCCCACCCTCACTCGATTTTTCGCTTTACATTTCCTCCTTCCCTTCCTAATCGCAGGCCTAACAACAATCCACCTCACATTCCTTCACGAATCCGGTTCAAACAACCCTCTAGGCATCTCATCAAACTGTGATAAAATCCCATTCCACCCCTATTTTTCCCTCAAAGATATTCTAGGATTCACTCTCATACTCCTCCCCCTAACAACCCTAGCCCTATTCTCCCCAAATCTTCTAGGAGACCCAGAAAACTTCACCCCAGCTAACCCTTTAATCACTCCCCCACATATTAAACCAGAATGATACTTCCTCTTTGCCTATGCCATCCTACGCTCCATCCCCAACAAACTAGGAGGCGTCTTAGCCCTAGCTGCCTCTGTCCTAGTCCTCTTTCTAGCCCCCCTTCTCCACAAATCAAAACAACGCACAATAATTTTCCGCCCCCTTTCCCAACTTCTCTTCTGAATCTTAGTCGCCAACTTACTGATCCTAACTTGAGTAGGCAGTCAACCTGTCGAACACCCTTTCATCATCATTGGCCAACTAGCATCCATCACTTACTTCACAACCATCCTCATTTTCTTTCCCTTAATCAGCTCTTTAGAAAACAAACTCCTCAACTTCTAAATACTCTAATAGTTTATAAAAAACATTGGTCTTGTAAACCAAAAATTGAAGATTCCCACCTCTTCTTAGAGTTAATCCCCTCTTCTTTTTTTCTCCCCCCCCCCTTCCCCCCCCGCAAAACCCTCATCGGTTTTTGCGGCAAATTGGTTATGTATAAATGTGCATTAAACTTTATTTCAAGTACACGAAAATACACTCTAGAACAATTCATGCAATGCATACAGGTCATACCAAAGGTTTTTACATACCATCTCATTGACTACCCCATCCTACTTTCTAAAGGAATTGAAACTTAATGGTACAGGAAATAAATGCCTACTCACCATAACACCCCACCCAAACATCCTACTTTCTGAAGGATTCCAAGCCAATGCAACAAGACAATAAACTCTTAATCATACCCTAACCATAAACTGCTTATTTATACATAAAACTCCTAAAAGATACGGAAGTGTTTAACCAATTATAATGAATGGTAACAGGCCATAACTGAAATATCTCTTGTAGTGCCGGTAGCTGTCGTACCAGGTTATTTATTAGTCGTTCACCTCACGTGAAACCAGCAACGCGCCGCATATAAGGTCCTATATTACTAGCTTCAGGCCCATACTTTCCCCCTAAACCCCTCGCCCAACTTGCTCTTTTGCGCCTCTGGTTCCTTTTTCAGGGCCATCACCTGACCAATCCCTTGAACTCGCTTTTCATGAGACATCTGGTTGGGTTATATCTCACCATTTTCGTCCGTGATCGCGACATCCCAACCCTTTGGCGCCTCTCTTCCTTTTTTTTTGGGGCGTCTTCACTCGGCCCTTCCAGTGCGGGGGGTGTTAACAATCTATTGACATGTACATCTTATTACCGGCGTGCGGTTTTCTGGCCCTCAAGAGTTACTGAAGCTGAGACGGTTTGCGTGCGACCGGAATCATTTTGACACTGATGCACTTTGACCCCATAAAATGCAGTGATACTTCACCATCCGGGTGATATTGTGGTTATTAAATGAATGCTTGGTAGACATAATTTTTTCATCATCCTTCCTCTAACTTGCCTTCACAACCCTTTTTACACATCACAATTGCATCATCAACGATCAATCATTCCATTTCTTTTCTCTTCGTTCTATCATTCATCCACTGAAATAGCCCTAATATTTAATTAAACATTCATTTTATTTTATGTATTCATTTGTTAATCACCATTCATTCACCAATCCATTCATTCATTCCATCCAACTTACTTCACTCCATTCCTTCACCATCCATCAAACCATCAGAAAAGAAGGATTTAAACCTTCACCTCCAACTCCCAAAGCTGGTATTCTTTACTAAACTATTCTCTGCCCACCTTACCGCCCGAATTGTCCCACAAGACAAACCTCGCACCAACTCCAACACCACAAAAAGAGTTAATAATAACCCCCACCCAGCAACCAAAAGTATCCAAACCCCCCATGAATAAAACTCTGCTACACCACCAAAATCCAACCGAACAAAAAACATCCCTCCCCCATCAACAGTATTAACCTCCAACCCACAATAATCTACCAAACCCCCCACAACACCCCCTAACACAAGCACTAAAACCATACACACCCCATAACCTAACACACGTCAATCTCCCCAAGCCTCCGGAAAAGGATCCGCAGCCAAAGACACAGAGTACACAAACACCACCAACATCCCCCCCAAATAAACCATAAACAACACCAACCCCACAAGAGAAACCCCTAAACTTATCAACCACCCACACCCTACAATCGATGCAAACACCAACCCCATTACCCCATAATATGGGGACGGATTCGACGCAACTGCTAAACCCCCTAAAACAAAACCTACCCCTAAAAACGATAAAAAATAAACCATAACAGTTCCTACTCGGCCCTCACCCGAGACCTATGACTCGAAAAGCCACCGTTGTATTCAACTACAGGAACATCACACAACTCACTTCACCCTTTAACCTATTCACTCACCTTCCCCCACCAAACTCGCCCTAAAACAACAAACAAAACAACAAACAAAACAACAAACAAAACAACAAACAAAACAACAAACAAAACAACAAAA